TAACCAAGCATCCCCCATCGGTTCTATGCCCGATTCATAACTAGAGAGCTTCTCTGGTCCTTCACTAATCGGGGCCAAAACTCCGGAAATTAGAAATGCCAAAATAGGAATAACACTTGATATTATTAGAAATGCCCAGAAAATATCATATTCGTAAAGCAGAAACATAGAAGCACTCCTATTAATGTGGAATATACCGAATTAGTTGATTCAAATTGGAATTCTCAATTCATCCATAACTGCATTAGTCGAAACAACAATTTTGATCAAACCACATAGTTTCGTTTGTTTACTTGTTGGGGGTCATGTATCGTCTCAAGATTCATCCAACGGAATCCCACTTACACTTACTTCGATTCTATTTAGATATGGTGTAGACATATAATGCTATTATACAAATAAAACTCTCTCCTACCTTGCCTCGGGTTTTCTATCAAACAAAAAAAGGAATTAAGGAATTTTTTTGAAATAATATTTTAAATAATATGAATTGAAATTGAAATAATATTCAAACAATATTATTCAAATAAGATTAAATGAAATATTAAACATAAAGAATTTCAATATTCTATTAATATAATAGAGCCAAAGAGGAGGTCTGGCCCATTTTTTCTCTCTCTCTCTTTTTTTTTTTCTTAGTGATTTAGAATATAGTCAGTAGTCGGATGTAATAGAATTTCTAGGAATTTCCATCTCGGGATTTATGGTATATTCTACGTGGCTGTGTTGGTGTATTCTTTTCATTAAGATCCGGATAGAGGATTATTGTTTCTATTGATTTGATACGGATACGAAAACGGAATGCATCGACCGATTCGACTCTCTCTCCCTGTCCCAGATTTATACTTAATTGATTTGATTCAATCCATTGAATTGTGAGGAACCCTTACATATAAAAACTCATGGGTTCCTATACCCAAATTAGGAAACTTTGGACCTGTACTACCCCGGCCCCGGCTTTACCCCCGAGTTAGAAGTCTTGAAAGAATCATTTCAGACCCATTTCTAGGACTAAAGATCGTGATTTGGAATGACTCGAAATACTTATTTATTTAATGTAATAATAACACCTAGCAGGACCAACCAACGAGTTAGGTTTCGTGACAACAAAAAACGTTTCTTTTGAAGCAAACCTACAAAATGGGGCATAGTTTAATGGTAGAGTCGGCTGAATCGTAAATGATTTACAGAAGATACTTCGAATGGAATCATGCGTTGTCGAACGATTCGATAGACAAAATCTCCCCATCCCAAAACCAACTCATAGAACATAGAAATAGAAGAGGGTGCGTTGATACATTTAGGACCAATTCATTGTCTCTAAAACAATGAATTGGGATTGTTGTTCTGCCAAAAGGCGATACGTCGGGGGATTCCTAACTCATCCAAGTTCAAATGGGCCCTAATCTTTTTAGATAAAGTCTGCATTGGTAGAATTGGAATGATGAACAAATTGGATTGGGTAGATTGGAATAAAAAAAAATAAGTTATAAATTTAAGTATTGTACAGAAAAATGACTACTTGCTTTGCTAAGCCGGTTATACGAAGAAAAGCCTATTGTACAATGAAACTTACCAAAGAGCTTCGTTTTTGAAACTCTGGCTTTTCTACAAATACAAGAACAAGAACAAGAATAGGTTCTAGATAATGTGACTTACTATTAGATTGAATTTGGATTTGATTTGGTTGGGTCAGGTTGGAGTTTTTCTTGAGCCAGGCTCATGTTATGATTTTGACTTCATAAATTGACTTGGGTATACCAAAGCAAAGGTGTATCACTAAATCTTGGATCATGGACAAATAAAAGAGGAAAAAGGCCGTATGTCATTCACAGACGAAGATTAATGAAGAAGAATGGGTTTGTTTATCCGAGATTTGAAAATACCGATCCGATTGGATCCATTGGAATAAATTATTGTTTTCAAGCCCCGAGGGATCTCCGTGATCCTGTGGGAATGATTCCATTTCTATGGAACAATCAACCGGCCGGTCACACGCACTAATTAGGAAATGAATACAAAAATGTATAGGGCTATACGGACTCGAACCGTAGACCTTCTCGGTAAAACAGATCAAACTTATTATTATCGAAATGATTCGAACTGTTTCAAAGACCCAACATGCGTTTTTTTTTTGCATTGGGCTCTTTCATTAACTGATAAAAAGATCGGCTAGTCCACCATATTTTTTCTTGACAGGAAGATAACGAGATGGCTCCATGCGCTCGGATTCATTATTTGAATTCTGATCCGGGAGCAATACCAAAGTGTTTCAAAGAAGGGTTACCCTGACGTAGGTCTGCCTCCGGCCTAGATCAACCTAAGTTAAATGGAGTCTCTATCAATCCGCCCCAAGAGTCAAATATGATACTTCATACACCTTAAAGTTCATAGGACGAAAAGAGGTTATTTTGAGGTCCTTATCCTCATTATGCCTAGCATTGAAGGGACTGGGTATTCACCTTATCAATGATCAAACCAATGATGGGTTCTATTTGGT